TCATTTTATATTGATTTTAATTAATTTAAAAAATGAGAATTTAATATATTTTCTATTTTTTTTTTAAGAAATCAAATCGTGGATTTGATTTTCTAAGATTCTATAAAAAATAGAGGAGAGGGTCAAGATATAAATAGTGTATAACTTATGTAAATAAGTTAAGTTATTACGTAAAAAATGACTCTAAAAGTCTAAGTGTCTTTTGTTAAATTCAAAGCATTCAAAATCTTTTTCTTGACATAGAAATCAAATTAAATATATATGCAAATAATTTGCGTCCAATAGGATTTGAACCTATACCAAAGGTTTAGAAGACCTCTGTCCTATCCATTAGACAATGGACGCTTTTCTTTTTATTACAATTGTTTTTTTATTGTTCTATTCGGAAAAACGAATATGTGATCTGGGGATTGTGTATTCAATTTAATGATGAATTGCATTTCGATTTTTACGATTTTGACATTAAATTAATAGAATTAGATTCAAATTAAAGAATTAGAATGAATTAATAAATTCTATTTTCTTTCTTCGATTTTTTTTAGTTAAAAACTAAATAACTAAATTAATTAGTTTTAGTTTATTAATTCTATAATTAGAATATTAATTAATTCTATTCTATATTCTATAATACACAAATTGAGCTTCGAATAGAATATAGAGATATAATAGAAGCGGGTAGCGGGAATCGAACCCGCATCGTTAGCTTGGAAGGCTAGGGGTTATAGTCGACGTTGATTCATCATTTTTAACGTCTCTAATTCAAAACCGAACGTGAAACTTTGGTTTCATTCGGCTCCTTTATGGAACAGATTAACAAATACAAATGGAAGACGTAAAAAAAAATGCCATCCATAACATCTATGTCAGCCCCTCTGTCTGAATCTGTCTGAATGCATTCAAAACATCCCGCTTTTTAGATGATCCCTCTAGAATCTAGAAGAGGCGGATTCTAACAATCTTTTTTTTTTCTAGTTACTTCGTTCTCTATTTCTATTTAAGAGAATCCTTAGGAAAAGCATTTTATTTTCATCGAGCTAAAAAAAATAGAAATATGTCGATATCTCTAGTAAACTAAAGTAATCGTTTAATAGCTATTTTGCTTCAATCTCTCCTATATAAATAAAAAAAGGAAGATTTAGTTACGATAAAAAAAACTTTCTATATCTTTTTCCATGGATCCTTTACTCATACTCAAAAAATTGGGAGTATTGATCCAATTCAAAAAACTTATGTTTTTGTAATCTCATAATTCAATTTGTCAATTTCAAATTGATTCTTTTTGAATATAAATTACGATAATGTATATTATTCCTCGAATTCTTCGTTGAGAGGTAAAGGATTAAACCCTTTTAAGATAAGAAATAAAGTTTTTGATCGGAATATGAATCAAACGAGGGATCCCTTAACTAGTAAGGGATCCATAGAACGAATCGCACTTTTACCACTAAACTATACCCGCTTCAATGCGATTATTGTATATAAATGGAACTTTTGTCCAACAAGGGAATCAGAAATAGGATCATAAAAGAATCATAAAATTTATAGTGTTGACGTGTTTCGTAAGGGGATCTAATGGAATTAAGAAAAGAGGACCATTGTATTTTTTGATTTTGTTTTGCTAAAGGTGTTTTGTTTTGACAGATACATCTCGACAAAACTACTTAAGCCATAACAAAAAAATGCATTGTGCAAAAATCCTTAGTTCCATTCTTTTTTTTTTCTTTTTAGATACTTTACGGGAAAATTTTTAGATACTTTACGGGAAAAAAAGAAAGAGTAATAAGAAATGACATTCTTATGTTTGATCTTGTTTCAATAACAAGTATTTTTTTCAGATCAAATAAATCTTTTTTATCCAGAATTCATGGGAACAAAAAAGGCCCGGCTAGGTACTAACCTGGCCGGGCTGAAAAAAGAAGTTTTTTTATTCTTTATTCTATAATTGAATTCTAGAATAAATTCTAGAATTTTCTATTCTATATAGAATATATAGAATATAGAATAGCTATTCTATATATAATATAGAATAGAATATGTATAAATAATATATATAGAATTCTATAATCTATAAATAGAATATTGTTTATTGTTTAATAATTTAATAAATAGAATATTATTCTATAAACTATAAATAATAATATTCTAATAAATTAGTATAATTCTAATATATTATTAGAATATTCTAATAAAGTTATTCTAATAATTTATACTAATTTGACTTTAATAATCTTTTAAATTTTTTAATTAAACATATGTTTATTATTTTATTATTTATATTCTTTTTTTTTTTAGAATTCTAAATTTGAATTATTAAATTTAATTAATAAATTATTAAAAGATTAGATTCATTTTTTTATTTGAATTTTCAAATTTCTATAATTTCAAAATCTCAAATTTCTATTAGAATAGAATTCTATTTATTTTTTTTTTTTTAGATTCTAATTATTAGTTAGATTATTTATTAGTATTAGAATTCTTTATTCTTAAATTCTAAATTAAAATTAATAAGTAATAAGATGAATATATTAAATTCAAATAATATTTAAAATAATATATTAATATATAAATTATTAAATATCTTTTTTTTATTATTCTATAGAGTATTCTAATTTTATTATTCTATAGATCTATAGAATATTCTAATTATATAAATTAGATCATATAAATTAGAATATTCTATATTAGAAATTAGAATTCTATTCTAATTCTATATTATATATATTATATAAATAGAGATAAGATAGAAATATCAAATTAAATAAAAAAAAAAAAGAAAGGGCCCTTTTCAATTGGGGAGAGATGGCTGAGTGGACTAAAGCGTCGGATTGCTAATCCGTTGTACGAATTTTTCGTACCGAGGGTTCGAATCCCTCTCTTTCCGTTTTCATCAATGATTTGGTATCTTATTTACCTTTTTTTTTTGGAGTCTCTTTTTGTTTCTTTTCTTTGTTTGTTTGAATTTTTTTATTAACAATATTTATTATTATTATAATATAATTAATATAAAGAGTAAATAGAATATAATTATTTTTTTGATTTCTTTTTCATTTTTGAAATATTGAAAATAGAATATAAATATTGATTTCTAATTTTTTTAGATTTTCTTTTTATTTCTAATTTCTATATTTAATATATTTCTATATTGAATTTAATATATTTCAAAATCTATTTCTAAAATAGATTTTGAATTTTTATTTAGAATTTCTATAATTTCTATTTAGAATTTCTAATTTCTAAAAGATGAAAAATGGATAATAAGAATATTTCAAAATCAAGCACAAGCAAGGAAAACACAGAAAACAAAAGAATAAAAAATATGATTTTTTATTCTTCACGTCCCGGATTACGTCCTGGATCGTTAGATAGGAATCCGAAGATGAAAAGAGAAACAAAGAATATCACTACCGTGTAAACAAAAAGTTTTAGAGTAAGCATTACACAATCTCCAAGATCATAAAAAAAAAGAAAGAGAATAGATTCTCCTATAGTACACATGAGGATTCACACTGTAAAACTTATCTGATCTTAGAAATCAAGATTATTAAAATGTTTGAATCTTTTTTTCGAATAAATTATGAATTTTTCTAGGACAGTATTAGTATTAAAATTAAGGATCTCATCGAAAACTTACAGCAGCTTGCCAAACAAAAGCTAAGAGAAAAAAGAGTACAGGTATTACTGGCATAATATCTACAATTGGATTCAAAAAAGCATAGGCTTCAGGTAATTTCGCGAAGAAAAAACTACTTGAATAAAGAGCAGAGTTAATAGAAATACAGACCAAACTAAAGATATTAAGCATAACAAACATTTTGTTCTTTAAGATAATTGTATTTTTTCTTTTTGTGAATTCAATTAAAAAAATTCAAATTCAGTTAATATTATTAAGTATTAAGATTCAGTTTCTATTTTAAGTTTATATTATTATTAATATATTCTATTCCGAATTTTCTAATAAATGGATTTTCAATTTCATTTCTTTTTTTTTTTTTATTTCATTTAAGATTTATACTATTAATTTTTATTAATACTAATAAAAAAAAAAGAATAATAATGAATTATTTATTTAATTAATATTAATAAGTTAATAAGAAATCAAAAAAATGAAAAAAAAAAAAAGAATAATAAAATAATAAAAAAAAATCGAATACGAATATTAGACTAAAATAGAATAATATTAGAATAAAAAAAGAAAATAGAATGAATATTAGAATAAAAAAAGAAAATAGAATGAATATAGAATATAATATATAGAATATAGAATATAATATATAGAATATATAGAAGAAAAAAATCGAATTAATTACGAATAAAATGATGAATCAAATAACAAAAAGTAGACCAAAAAAATCCTTCTTTGATTTGAACTTATCAAATTCAAAATCTTTCCATTCTGAAATAAAAAGAAATAAAAAATAGAAGAAATTAGACTTTCATGCAATATCTTAATTGAATTATATGTAATGATCAATAATTTAAGTTTCATTCTATATCTAGACATATCAAAATTCTAACAACAATTTATTCTATAGATATTTAGATATTTGGACTGGAATTGACAAACAACCAATATCAATAATAGTGTTTAGTAGTGTTGAATAGAAATAAAAATGGGGCGTCGCCAAGCGGTAAGGCAACGGGTTTTGGTCCCGCTATTCGAAGGTTCGAATCCTTCCGTCCCAGAGCGTATCCATTCATGATATATATCATATCTGAATACAAATTCTATATCATAATCAAGATTGCCCTTTCTTTTTTGATAAACCTTTTGTTTAAGAGTATATAATATTGGGTATAATGTGATTCTTCTTTTTTTTTTTTATTTGTATTGTATATGTATATTCCAAATTTATAGTATTATTTGAATTTAATAAAATAGAAAATTTATTAAATAAGATTTATTATTTATATATTTCTAATTTATATTTAGAATATATTTCTATTTATATATTTCTAATATATTTCTAATAGATTTATATATTTTCAAATATATTTATATTTATATATTTCTAAGATATTTATATATTTGAAAATATATTTCATATTGAATATTAATTAATAAATTTATAAATTTAAATTGGATTTTGATAATAAATAAGAATCTTCTATTAAAATTTGGAATTTGAATTCTATATTTTTTTCTATTTATTTTTTTTTTTTTGAATAAGAATATTTGGAATCCCTATTTTTTTCTAAAAAATAAATAGAATAGAAATTCTATTCCTACAATATCGAATTCATTTGCATTTTTTTTATATTTCTTTACTTTTACTTTAGAAATCTTCCATTCATATAGAAGGAAAAAATATGGATTATTATGGATCGATTGAATCAATGACTATTCATGATTTCAGAATTGAATCAATTACATGCCGGCTCCAAACTAGAGGAATGTTATGGTAAAACTTCGTTTGAAACGATGTGGTAAAAAGCAACGTGCGACTTGAAAGACATGATTACATTAGCCGTGGATTCTTACATCCACCATTTTTTCTATTATATAGAAATGAAGGTGCTCTTTCTCGACATCGTTTGTTCTATTCCACTCGAATTTCTTTTTTGGGGGAGGAGGGAGGGTTTGATGGTGGAAATAGTACATGATGGAGCTCGAGTTGATTCATTTCTCAGGGGCAAGTTTCTAGGGTTAGTGAAAATTAATAAGTTCCAACAACTTCGTAAGTATATTTTCGCTATAGAAACCGAAAGGGTCCAATTCGAGCAAGTTCAAAAAAAAAAGTAAAATTTGTTGGAATTGGTAAAACTATTTCGATAAAAAGTGGATCTGGGGGAATCAACCATCTATTTGTACGATTCTTTGATGGAAAGAAATCAAAAATGGGTATGTTGCTGCCATTTTTGAAATGATTAAAGATCCTCGAAATAATGTCTAAACCCAATGATTCAAGGAAAAGCTAACGGATCGTGGAACAAGTAAATACCGTTTTCAATTGTCTCAACAACTATATTACACTGACTTAAGACAAAAAATGGATTCTAAAGCTAAAGGAGACAGACAAGAAAGGGGGTAGAGACCGCTCAATAAATGAAATCAAATACCTAACTAAAGGTTTTGTTTTCCTTTGAGTTATTTGAGAGTTATCCAACTTGAGTTATGAGGTTGCGAATACGAGTGATCTTTTTGGGGGAAAGAATAGAAAAAGTATTTAATTTTAATCATAGTCTAATTGATTTGATGATTTTATGAATCTATTTGACATCATAATTCTATACATAAAACAGAAACATAATTTCGAATTTTCTCGAGCCGTACGAGGAGAAAACTTCTTATACGTTTCTAGGGGGGGTGTATTGTTTATCTATATCTATCCCAATGAGCCGTTTATCGAATCGTTGCAATTGATGTTCGATCCCGAAGAGAGGGGAGAGATCTTCGGAGAGTGGGTTTTTATGATCCGATAAAGAATCAAACCCATTTAAATATTCCTATTATTCTATATTTCCTTGAAAAAGGCGCTCAACCTACAGGAACTGTTCAGGATATTTCAAAAAAGGCGGGTGTTTTTATGGAACTTAATCCTAATCAACAAACGAAATTCAATTTAAATAAATAATAAAAAAAAAAAAAGAAAAAGAGGGTGTGGAAGACTTTTATGTAGATTTTTATAATCTTTTTCTCTCTTATCTCCCCCCCCCGCTCTCTTGTTCTATTCATACCTAATTTTGGATTTCTTATTGCTGCCATAGAATGCTGTTTTTTATAACCACAAGAATCCATTTTTATTGATAATATAAAAATGGGCAAATGAATAAAAATAAATTAAATTATTTTAATTAAATAGAATTTAATTATATATTATATATTTTATTAATTTTCATTTTTTTAATTATATATATAAATTCTATAATGAATTTATAGAATTCATTATATATTTATATATATTTTTCTTTTTTATATTCTATTTTTTTTTCTTAGTATTTATTATTATTTTTGATTATTCATTTGTAATTTGAATTAAATTCAATTGGATCTCAATTGGTATTTATTCAATTGAATATTTAAGTTTTTTATTTGGAATTCGTTTATTTTCTTCATTGTATTCTTTTTTCAACATTAATATTAATATTGACAACAGTGTATCAAACAAATATAATCCGATCGTGAATAAATGGATCCTTTTATTCCCGTTCCATAGGATTTTTTTTACTTAGATGGGTTCGTTGGATTTTCTGTGATAGAAAGAAGAAAAGAAGTTCTTTTTTTTTAATTAAAGAAATCTCTTTCTTTATTTGATTTTCTTTATATTCTATATCTATATTATTTCTATATCTATATTATTTAATATTATAATATAATAATAATATAATAATAAAATAATATAAAAATTTATAAGAATTTCTTTCTATTTATAACTTAATAGAATATTAATAGAATTAATATTCTATTAATAGAATTTGAATCTAATATTCAAAATAAATAATATAATAATATATATATAATAATATATATAAAATAGAATAGAATAATATAATAGAATATATAAATAACATATATAAAATAGAATAGAATAATATAATAGAATATATAAATATAAATAACATATATAAAATAGAATAGAATAATATAATAGAATATATAAATATAAATAACATATATAAAATAAAATAGAATAATATAATAGAATATATAAATATATAATAATCAAAATATTCTAATCTAAATTCTAAATTAGAAATTGGAATATAAGAATATAAATATAAATAATTAAATAAAATAAATGAAAAAAAAGAATGTATAACGTATAACGTATAACATAGGCGACAACGAGGCGGTCTATAAATTGTTATTTTCTTTTTTTATCTCTTATCTGAGTGTTATCTGAGAAAATCTCTTGTATTTTAATCTGATCTGAACATTTTTATGTTCAGAATCGATTCGACTTCGACATTTCAAATCTTTTTTCTGGATTCTGGATTTTTTATTTTAATGGAATATTCTTTTTTATTATCCAATTCAATCTTTTTATTTATTTTGATTGCGGTTGTATCTACACATCTTATTAGTTTATTTTTGTAGTTTCTTTTTTTAGGGTTGCTAACTCAATGGTAGAGTACTCGGCTTTTAAGTGCGACTCAAAATTTTACACATTTCTATGAAGCAATGGATTCGTCCATACCATCGGTAGAGTTTGTAAGACCACGACTGATCCAGAAAGGAATGAATGGAAAAAGCAGCATGTCGTATCAATGGAGAATTCTAAGAATATTTCATCTTTATTGGATCGGGCCCAAATCCATGTTTGTATTCTTGGCTCGTAACAAAAGAAATTCACAGTTGGGTTGAATTAATAAATGGATAGAGTTTGGTGGCTCCAATTATAGGGAAACAAAAAGGAACGAGCTTTTGTTTTGAATTTGAATGATTCCCCCATCTAATTATACGTTAAAAATAAAAATATTAGTACTTGATGGGGGAAAAGCTTTTCCCATGAATGGATTATTTATTTTTGTTATGAATCCTAACTATTAGCTATTCTCCATTATAATTAATTATGGGGTGGCGATAAATGTGTAGAAGAAAGAGTATATTGATAAAGATCCTTTTTTTTTCCAAAATCAAAAGAGCGATTGGGTTGAGAAAATAAAGGATTTCTAACTATCTTGTTATCCTAGAACGAACATAAAACAATTAGATGGAAAAAGCGAGTAGAGAGAGTCCGTTGATGAGTCTTACTTGTTTTCTAGGTATCTATTTCTTTTTTATTAGAAAAGAATACCCTGTTTTGACTGTATCGCACTATGTATTATTTGATAACCCAATAAATCTTCGATCCTTGGCCCAAATCCAATTTCAAAAAATGGAAGAATTTCAAGCATATTTAGAACTAGATAGATCTCGTCAACATGACTTCCTATACCCACTTATTTTTCGGGAGTATATTTTTGCACTTGCTTACGATCATGGTTTAAATAGTTCCATTTTGGTGCAAAATCTAGGTTATGACAATAAATCTAGTTTACTAATTGTAAAACGTTTAATTACTCGAATGTATCAACAGAATCATTTGATTATCTCTGCTAATAATTCTAACAAAAATCCATTTTGGGGGTACAACAAGAATTTGTATTCTCAAATAATATCAGAGGGGCTTGCCGTCAGTGTGGAAATTCCATTTTCCCTACAATTAATCTCTTCCTTAGAGAAGGCAGAAATCATAAAATCCTATAATTTACGATCAATTCATTCAATATTTCCTTTTTTTGAGGAAAAATTTCCATATTTAAATTTTGTGTCAGATGTACAAATACCCTACCCTATACATCTGGAAATCTTGATTCAAACCCTTCGATACTGGGTGAAAGATGCCTCCTCCTTTCATTTATTAAGGCTCTTTCTTTATGAGTATTGTAATTGGAATAGTCTTATTACTCCAAAAAAAAGGATTTCTACTTTTTCAAAAAGTAATCCAAGATTTTTCCTGTTCCTATATAATTTTTATGTATGTGAATACGAATCCATCTTTCTTTTTCTCCGTAACAAATCTTCTTATTTACGATTAACATCTTCTGGAGTCTTTTTTGAACGAATCTATTTCTATGCAAAAATAGAACATTTTGTAGAAGTCTTTGATAAGGATTTTCCGCCCACCCTATGGTTCTTCAAGGACCCTTTCATTCATTATGTTAGATATCAAGGAAAATCCATTCTAGCTTCAAAGAATACGCCCTTTTTGATGAAAAAATGGAAATACTATCTTATCCATTTATGGCAATGTCATTTTTTTGTTTGGTCTCAACCAGGAAAGATCCATATAAACCAATTATCCGAGCATTCATTTTACTTTTTGGGCTATTTTTCAAATGTGCGGCTAAATCCTTCAGTGGTACGGAGTCAAATGTTGGAAAAGTCATTTTTAATGGAAAATCTTATGAAAAAGCTTGATACAATAATTCCAATTATTCCTCTAATTAGATCATTGGCTAAAGCAAAATTTTGTAATGTATTAGGACATCCGATTAGTAAGCCGGTCTGGGCCGATTC